GCTGGCGTAGCTTAACTAAAGCATAACACTGAAGCTGTTAAGATGGACCCTAGAAAGTCCCGCAGGCACAAAGGCTTGGTCCTGACTTTATTATCAGCTTTAACTGAACTTACACATGCAAGTCTCCGCACTCCTGTGAGGATGCCCTTAATCCCCTGCCCGGGGACGAGGAGCTGGCATCAGGCACGCCCCGGCAGCCCAAGACGCCTTGCTAAGCCACACCCCCAAGGAAACTCAGCAGTGATAGATATTAAGCTATAAGCGAAAGCTTGACTTAGTTAAGGTTAAGAGGGCCGGTAAAACTCGTGCCAGCCACCGCGGTTATACGAGAGGCCCTAGTTGATAATCACCGGCGTAAAGAGTGGTTAGGAATTATATTTAATAAAGCCGAACACCCCCTTGGCTGTCATACGCACCTGGGGGCACGAAGCCCCACTGCGAAAGCAGCTTTAATCACCACCTGAACCCACGACAGCTAGGACACAAACTGGGATTAGATACCCCACTATGCCTAGCCGTAAACTTTGATGGAAACATACAACTAACATCCGCCAGGGAACTACAAGCGCCAGCTTAAAACCCAAAGGACTTGGCGGTGCCTCAGACCCACCTAGAGGAGCCTGTTCTAGAACCGATAACCCCCGTTCAACCTCACCACCTCTTGTTTTCCCCGCCTATATACCACCGTCGTCAGCTTACCCTGTGAAGGATTTATAGTAAGCAAAATGGGCATGACCCAAAACGTCAGGTCGAGGTGTAGCGCATGGGGTGGGAAGAAATGGGCTACATTCTCTAAATTAGAGCATTACGAACCACGCTGTGAAACCAGCGTCCGAAGGTGGATTTAGCAGTAAACAGAAAGCAGAGAGTTCTCTTGAAACTGGCTCTGAGGCGCGCACACACCGCCCGTCACTCTCCCCAAGTTCAATCTACCCTTCTAACTAAGAAGTTAACCGAACAAAGGGGAGGCAAGTCGTAACATGGTAAGTGTACCGGAAGGTGCACTTGGAATAACCAGAGTGTAGCTAAGACAGAAGAGCACCTCCCTTACACCGAGAAGACATCCGTGCAAATCGGGTCACCCTGAGCTGACTAGCTAGCCCACACATTTGGTCTAACACCACAACATACATACCCCCACAAAACTTAGAATTAAGTCAACAAACCATTTTTCCCCCTTAGTATGGGCGACAGAAAAGGGAATAACTGAGCAACAGAGAAAGTACCGCAAGGGAAAGCTGAAAGAGAACTGAAACAACCCATTTAAGCCTAGAAAAGCAGAGATTAAATCTCGTACCTTTTGCATCATGATTTAGCCAGCAAACCCGAGCAAAGAGAACTTTAGTTCAGGCCCCCGAAACTAGACGAGCTACTCCGGGACAGCCTATTATAGGGCCAACCCGTCTCTGTGGCAAAAGAGTGGGAAGAGCCCCGAGTAGAGGTGATAAACCTATCGAGCCTAGTTATAGCTGGTTGCTTAGGAAATGAATAGAAGTTCAGCCCCCTGGCTTTCTTAGGACCCTAAGGTAAAACTAACCTCGTCCCATAGAAACCAAGGGAGTTAGTCAAAGGAGGTACAGCTCCTTTGAACAAGGACACAACCTTAACAGGCGGCTAAGGATCATAATTACTAAGGTAACCTGTTACAGTGGGCCTAAGAGCAGCCACCTGCATAGAAAGCGTTAAAGCTCAGACAGACACGAACCTCTTATTTTGATAAGAAATCCTACCCCCTAACCGTACTAAGCCGTTCCATGCCCCCATGGAAGAGATTATGCTAGAATGAGTAATAAGAGGGAACAACCCTCTCCCAGCACATGTGTAAGTCGGACCGGACCCCCCACCGACAAATAACGAACCCAAACCAAGAGGGAAATGCAGGCCAGAAGAGAAACCAAGAAAAGCCTACAAAACTAATCGTTAAACCCACACAGGAGTGCCCGCAAGGAAAGACCCAAAGGAAGAGAAGGAACTCGGCAAACACAAGCCTCGCCTGTTTACCAAAAACATCGCCTCTTGCAAATCAAAGCATAAGAGGTCCCGCCTGCCCTGTGACTATGGGTTTAACGGCCGCGGTATTTTGACCGTGCGAAGGTAGCGCAATCACTTGTCTTTTAAATGAAGACCTGTATGAATGGCATCACGAGGGCTTAGCTGTCTCCTCTTCCAAGTCAGTGAAATTGATCTGCCCGTGCAGAAGCGGGCATAAGTACATAAGACGAGAAGACCCTATGGAGCTTTAGACACCAGGCAGATCACGTCAAGCAACCTTGAGTTAATAAGTAAAAACGCAGTGACCCCTAGCCCATATGTCTTTGGTTGGGGCGACCGCGGGGGAAAACAAAGCCCCCATGTGGACTGGGGGCACTGCCCCCACAGCCGAGAGCTACAGCTCTAAGCACCAGAATTTCTGACCAGAAATGATCCGGCGAACGCCGATCAACGGACCGAGTTACCCTAGGGATAACAGCGCAATCCTCTCCCAGAGTCCCTATCGACGAGGGGGTTTACGACCTCGATGTTGGATCAGGACATCCTAATGGTGCAGCCGCTATTAAGGGTTCGTTTGTTCAACGATTAAAGTCCTACGTGATCTGAGTTCAGACCGGAGTAATCCAGGTCAGTTTCTATCTATGAAGTGATGTTTCCTAGTACGAAAGGACCGGAAAGAAGGGGCCCATGCTTAAGGCACGCCCCACCCCCACCTGATGAAGGCAACTAAAACAGGCAAGGGGGCACACCAAGGTGTGCCTGAGATAACGGCGCGCTAAGGTGGCAGAGCCCGGTAATTGCGAAAGGCCTAAGCCCTTTTTCTCAGAGGTTCAAACCCTCTCCTTAGCTATGATCACGACCCTAATCACCCATGTTATTAACCCCCTTGCCTACATCGTGCCCGTTCTCCTGGCAGTTGCTTTCCTCACCCTCCTAGAACGGAAAGTTCTAGGGTATATACAACTTCGGAAAGGACCTAACATTGTAGGCCCCTATGGGTTGCTTCAACCTATTGCAGACGGGGTTAAGCTATTTATTAAAGAACCGGTTCGACCGTCTACCTCCTCCCCCTTCCTATTCCTCGCCACACCAATACTTGCCTTAACACTCGCACTTCCCTTATGGGCCCCCATGCCCATTCCCTACCCCGTCACTGATCTAGGCCTGGGGGTACTCTTTGTCCTTGCCTTGTCAAGCCTTGCCGTATATTCAATTCTTGGCTCAGGCTGGGCCTCTAATTCTAAGTATGCTTTAATCGGGGCCCTTCGAGCCGTAGCACAAACTATTTCCTACGAAGTAAGCCTAGGCTTTATCTTACTTAGCGTGATTATTTTTACAGAGGGTTTTACACTTCAGACTTTCAATGTTGCTCAAGAAAGCATCTGATTGCTAGTTCCGGCCTGACCCCTTGCTGCCATATGATATATTTCAACGCTAGCTGAGACAAACCGTGCACCCTTTGACCTCACAGAAGGGGAATCAGAACTAGTCTCCGGGTTTAATGTAGAATACGCCGGAGGACCCTTCGCCCTTTTTTTTCTGGCGGAGTATGCCAACATCCTTCTCATGAATACGCTCTCAACCATCCTATTTCTGGGGGCATCACACATCCCCGCCTTCCCCGAACTAACAGCCATAAATCTAATAACAAAAGCCGCCCTACTATCCGTAGTCTTTTTATGGGTGCGAGCCTCATACCCCCGATTTCGGTATGACCAGCTCATACACCTCGTTTGAAAAAGCTTCCTACCTATAACCCTGGCACTTGTCCTATGACACCTTGCACTCCCAATCGCACTAGCCGGCCTACCACCACAGCTTTAATACTGCAGGAATTGTGCCTGAATGTTTAAGGGCCACCTTGATAGCGTGGCTGATAGGGATTCAAGTCCCCTCAATTCTAGAGAGAAGGGGCTCGAACCCATCCTCAAGAGATCAAAACTCTTGGTGCTTCCACTACACCACTTTCTAGTAAGGTCAGCTAAATAAGCTTTTGGGCCCATACCCCAAATATGTTGGTTAAAATCCTTCCCTCACTAATGAACCCTTATGTACTCACCATCTTGCTTTCAAGCCTCGGCCTGGGCACAGTCCTCACCTTTGCCAGCTCCCACTGACTTCTTGCATGAATAGGACTTGAAATCAACACCCTTGCCATCATTCCTCTCATAGCACGGCAATACCACCCCCGAGCAGTTGAAGCTACAACAAAATACTTCTTTACACAAGCCACCGCTGCAGCCATAATCCTATTCGCTAGCACCACTAATGCTTGACTGGTTGGAGAATGGGATATTCAACAATTAACCCACCCAATTGCAGTTACAACCGCCATGCTGGCCCTTGCACTTAAGGTAGGCCTGGCACCGGTACACTTTTGACTCCCGGAAGTTCTTCAAGGTTTAGACCTCACCACCGGCTTAATCCTTTCAACCTGACAAAAGCTTGCACCATTTGCACTTATACTCCAGATAGCCTCAACTGTTGACTCCTCCCTAATTGTCACACTGGGGCTCCTATCAACTCTCGTTGGGGGCTGAGGGGGACTTAACCAAACCCAACTACGTAAGATCCTAGCATACTCCTCAATCGCCCACCTTGGATGAATGGTGCTGATCATACAATTCGCGCCTTCCCTCACCCTCCTGAGCCTGATCATATATATCATCATAACATCTTCAGCCTTTATAACACTAAAAACTAATAACTCCCTAACAATCAATGCCCTTGCGATCTCCTGAACTAAAGCACCAACCCTGGCCGCACTAGCCATCCTAGTCCTTCTATCACTTGGAGGCCTCCCACCTCTCTCAGGATTTATACCTAAATGGCTAATTCTACAAGAACTGACAAAGCAAGGGCTACCAATATCCGCCACACTAGCTGCCATGACAGCCCTTCTCAGCCTATACTTCTACCTACGGCTATGTTACGCCATAACCTTAACTATCTGACCCAACACCCTCGCCGCCACTGCCCCCTGACGACTGGACTTTACCCATACCACCCTACCACTATCGCTTGTAACTATGTTAGCCCTGGGCCTACTTCCCCTTACCCCAGCCGTAGCTGCCTTGCTAAACTTATAACAAGGGCTTAGGATAGCACTAAGACCAAGAACCTTCAAAGTTCTAAGCGGGAGTGAGAATCTCCCAGCCCTTGTTAAGACTTGCGGGACTCTATCCCACATCTTCTGAATGCAACCCAGACACTTTAATTAAGCTAAAGCCTTTCTAGGTGGGAAGGCCTCGATCCTACAAACTCTTAGTTAACAGCTAAGCGCTCTATCCAGCGAGCATCCACCTACTTTCCCCCGCCACCGGGGTGGCGAGGCGGGGGAAAGCCCCGGTAGGCTGTTAGCCTACTTCTTCAGGTTTGCAATCTGACATGTAAATACACCACAAGGCTTGATAAGGAGAGGGTTTAAACCTCTGTTCATGGGGTTACAATCCACCGCTTAACTCTCAGCCACCTTACCTGTGGCAATCACACGATGATTTTTCTCAACCAACCACAAAGACATTGGCACCCTTTATTTAGTATTTGGTGCCTGAGCCGGAATAGTCGGCACAGCCCTAAGCCTTTTAATCCGAGCGGAACTAAGCCAACCCGGGGCTCTTCTGGGGGATGATCAGATTTATAATGTAATCGTCACGGCCCACGCCTTCGTTATGATTTTCTTTATAGTTATGCCAATTATGATTGGAGGCTTTGGAAACTGATTAATCCCACTTATAATCGGGGCCCCCGACATGGCATTCCCCCGAATGAATAATATGAGCTTTTGGCTACTTCCCCCCTCCTTTCTCCTTCTCCTGGCCTCGTCCGGGGTTGAAGCCGGTGCCGGCACAGGATGAACAGTCTACCCCCCTCTGGCAGGCAACCTCGCCCACGCAGGAGCCTCCGTCGATTTAACTATTTTCTCCCTCCACTTAGCTGGTATTTCCTCTATCTTAGGGGCCGTTAATTTTATTACAACCATTATTAACATGAAACCCCCAGCTATTTCCCAGTATCAAACCCCTCTTTTTGTCTGGGCCGTCTTAATTACCGCAGTCCTTCTACTGCTTTCCCTTCCTGTCCTAGCAGCAGGTATTACCATGCTACTCACAGACCGGAATCTAAATACCACTTTCTTTGACCCAGCGGGCGGAGGAGATCCAATCCTGTATCAACACCTCTTCTGATTCTTTGGTCATCCGGAAGTCTACATTCTAATTCTCCCCGGTTTTGGTATGATCTCCCACATTGTTGCATACTACTCCGGCAAAAAAGAACCCTTCGGGTATATGGGAATAGTCTGAGCTATGATAGCCATTGGACTCCTAGGCTTTATCGTCTGGGCCCACCATATGTTTACTGTCGGGATGGATGTTGACACTCGTGCCTACTTTACATCTGCCACTATGATCATTGCCATTCCTACAGGTGTAAAAGTGTTTAGCTGGTTAGCCACATTGCATGGCGGTTCAATCAAATGAGAGACGCCACTTCTTTGGGCCCTGGGGTTTATTTTCCTATTTACAGTGGGGGGACTGACAGGCATTGTCCTAGCAAATTCCTCCCTGGACATCGTCCTTCATGACACCTACTACGTAGTAGCCCACTTCCACTACGTTCTATCAATAGGAGCTGTTTTCGCCATTATAGGCGCTTTCGTGCACTGATTCCCCCTATTCACCGGATATACTCTTCACAGCACATGAACTAAAATCCACTTTGGAATTATGTTTATTGGCGTAAATTTAACCTTCTTCCCCCAGCATTTCCTAGGCCTTGCGGGAATACCACGACGGTACTCTGATTACCCCGATGCCTACACACTCTGAAACACTGTTTCTTCAATCGGGTCCCTCATCTCCCTTGTTGCTGTAATTATATTCTTATTTATCCTCTGAGAAGCCTTTGCCGCCAAACGGGAGGTCGCATCAATTGAGCTGACCTCAACAAACGTAGAGTGACTGCACGGGTGTCCTCCGCCCTATCACACATTCGAGGAACCGGCGTTTGTTCAAGTACAAGCAGCCTAACGAGAAAGGGAGGAATTGAACCCCCATGTGCTGGTTTCAAGCCAACCGCATAACCACTCTGCCACTTTCTTCCATAAGACACTAGTAAAACTAGTATATTACACTGCCTTGTCAAGGCAAAATTGTGGGTTAAAACCCCGCGTGTCTTGAGCACTTAGCTACAATGGCACATCCCTCACAACTAGGATTCCAAGACGCGGCCTCACCTGTAATAGAAGAACTTCTTCACTTCCACGACCATGCTCTTATGATTGTTCTTCTTATCAGCACACTAGTGCTTTATATCATCGTAGCAATAGTCTCTACTAAACTTACTAACAAATATATCCTCGATTCTCAAGAAATTGAAATCGTTTGAACCATCCTTCCAGCAGTTATTCTTATTCTTATCGCTCTCCCCTCCCTCCGAATTCTCTATCTTATAGACGAAATTAACGACCCCCACCTTACCATCAAAGCAATGGGACACCAGTGATACTGAAGTTACGAATACACTGACTACGAGGACCTGGGCTTTGACTCCTACATAATCCCCACCCAAGACCTAATCCCCGGACAATTTCGCCTGTTAGAAGCAGACCACCGAATAGTGGTCCCCGTGGAATCTCCAATCCGAGTTCTAGTCTCAGCTGAAGATGTCCTTCATTCCTGAGCTGTCCCTTCTTTAGGTGTAAAAATAGACGCCGTCCCCGGACGTTTAAATCAAACAGCCTTTATTGCCTCTCGACCCGGAGTGTTCTACGGACAATGTTCTGAAATTTGCGGTGCTAACCACAGCTTCATGCCCATCGTTGTCGAAGCAGTGCCCCTTGAACACTTCGAGAAATGATCCACTATAATACTTGAAGATGCCTCACTAAGAAGCTAAATAGGGAATAGCGTTAGCCTTTTAAGCTAAAGATTGGTGGCCCCCAACCACCCCTAGTGACATGCCCCAACTCAACCCCGCCCCCTGATTTGCCATCTTGGTATTCTCGTGACTGGTCTTCCTAACTGTTATTCCCCCCAAAGTCCTTGGCCACACCTTCACAAATGAGCCTACCTCACAAAGCACTGAAAAAGCTAAACCTGAACCCTGAAACTGACCATGACACTAAGCTTCTTTGACCAATTTATAAGCCCCACATACCTGGGTATCCCACTCATCGCTGTAGCACTAACCCTCCCATGAATTCTCTTCCCAACCCCCTCTGCCCGGTGACTAAACAACCGCCTTATCACACTACAAGGGTGGTTTATCAACCGATTTACCCAACAGCTTCTTCTCCCCTTAAACCTAGGAGGCCACAAGTGAGCAGTAATGCTGACCTCTTTAATACTATTCCTAATCACCCTGAATATGTTAGGCCTTCTTCCATACACCTTCACCCCGACCACGCAACTCTCCCTAAATATGGGGCTTGCAGTTCCACTATGACTTGCAACAGTAATTATCGGTATACGAAACCAACCAACTGCCGCCCTGGGACACCTCTTACCTGAAGGAACCCCTGTCCCACTTATCCCGGTTCTTATCATCATCGAAACAATTAGCCTCTTCATCCGCCCCCTTGCCCTCGGCGTACGGCTTACAGCCAACCTTACGGCAGGCCACCTTCTAATTCAACTAATTGCAACAGCAGCCTTTGTTCTTCTACCCATGATACCAACAGTGGCAATCCTTACTGCTATTGTCCTGTTCCTGCTTACCCTTCTTGAGATCGCCGTTGCCATAATTCAAGCCTACGTCTTCGTCCTCCTATTAAGCCTTTACCTACAAGAAAACGTCTAATGGCACACCAAGCACACGCATACCACATGGTCGATCCAAGCCCCTGACCCCTGACCGGCGCAATTGCCGCCCTTTTACTAACATCAGGCACTGCAGTCTGATTCCACTTCCACTCGCTCACACTCCTAGCTATAGGAAATATTCTTATACTTCTCACTATATACCAATGATGACGAGATATTATTCGAGAGGGCACATTCCAAGGACACCACACTCCCCCCGTCCAAAAAGGCCTACGCTACGGCATAGTTCTATTTATCACCTCCGAGGTATTCTTTTTCTTGGGTTTCTTTTGGGCCTTCTATCATTCTAGTCTTGCCCCCACACCCGAACTAGGGGGCTGCTGACCCCCCACGGGCATTATTACTCTTGACCCCTTTGAAGTCCCGCTACTGAACACCGCAGTCCTCCTAGCATCTGGTGTTACCGTTACATGGGCCCACCACAGCATTATGGAAGGTGAACGAAAACAGGCCATCCAATCTCTTACCCTAACTATTTTACTGGGGTTCTACTTCACCTTTCTCCAAGGTATGGAGTACTACGAGGCGCCCTTCACAATCGCTGACGGCGTATACGGCTCCACTTTCTTTGTAGCCACAGGCTTCCACGGTCTACACGTAATTATTGGCTCCACCTTCCTAGCCGTCTGTCTGCTTCGACAGATTCAATACCACTTTACATCAGAACACCACTTTGGCTTTGAAGCTGCCGCCTGATACTGACACTTTGTGGACGTAGTTTGACTATTCCTTTACGTCTCTATCTACTGATGAGGCTCATAGTCTTTCTAGTATTAATGCGTATAAGTGACTTCCAATCACCCGGTCTTGGTTAAAACCCAAGGAAAGATAATGAACTTAATCACAACAATTGTTACCATCACCATCGCACTATCCATAGTACTGGCTACTGTTTCTTTCTGACTACCACAAATCACACCGGATGCAGAGAAACTGTCCCCCTATGAGTGCGGATTTGACCCCCTAGGATCTGCCCGGCTACCTTTTTCCCTCCGCTTTTTCCTTATCGCCATTTTATTTCTTTTATTTGACCTAGAGATTGCCCTCCTTCTACCCCTCCCATGAGGAGACCAACTAGACACCCCCACCCTAACACTTGCTTGATCCGCCGCCGTCCTTGCCTTGCTCACCCTTGGCTTGATTTACGAGTGAACCCAAGGAGGCCTAGAATGGGCTGAATAGGCAGTTAGTCCAAAAATAAGACCCTTGATTTCGGCTCAAAAGACCATGGTTTAAGTCCATGACCGCCTTATGACACCAGTACACTTCAGCTTTACCTCAGCCTTTGTTCTAGGACTGATAGGACTCGCATTCCACCGCACCCACCTTCTCTCAGCCCTTCTTTGCCTAGAAGGAATAATACTCTCTCTATTTATTGCCCTATCCCTCTGGGCACTTCAAATAGAAGCAACCGGTTATTCGGTAGCCCCCATGCTATTGCTAGCCTTCTCAGCCTGTGAAGCCAGCGCAGGCCTGGCCCTACTAGTAGCAACTGCACGGACACACGGTACGGACCGCCTCCAAAGCCTCAACCTTCTCCAATGTTAAAAATTCTCATCCCAACACTAATGCTATTTCCCACAATCTGACTTAGTCCTGCAAAATGACTATGAGCGACATCAACTGCCCAGAGCCTACTTATTGCACTAGCAAGCTTATCCTGGCTCAAGTGGTCATCAGAAACCGGCTGGACCTCCTCCAACCTTTATTTAGCCACAGACCCCTTGTCGACGCCCCTCCTAGTATTAACCTGCTGACTACTTCCCTTAATAATCCTCGCAAGTCAGAACCACATCAACCCAGAGCCCCTTAATCGCCAACGGACCTATATCTCTCTCTTAGTCTCTCTTCAGATATTCTTAATCTTAGCATTTGGTGCCACAGAGATCATTATGTTTTATATCATATTTGAAGCCACACTTCTTCCAACACTAATTATCATCACCCGGTGGGGCAACCAAACAGAACGCCTCAGTGCTGGCACCTACTTCTTATTCTACACCTTGGCCGGCTCCCTACCCCTCCTTGTAGCCCTCCTTCTCCTACAAAATGACAATGGGACACTGTCCATGCTGACACTGCAATATACACAGCCCCTCCACCTTCTGACATGGGGGGATAAACTATGGTGAGCTGCCTGTCTACTAGCCTTTCTTGTAAAAATACCCCTATACGGCGTACACCTCTGACTCCCCAAAGCCCATGTAGAAGCCCCAATCGCAGGCTCTATGGTCCTAGCTGCCGTCCTTCTTAAGCTGGGCGGATACGGCATAATACGAATAATAATTATGCTAGACCCCCTAACCAAGGAACTAGCATATCCATTCATTGTCCTAGCCCTTTGAGGTATTATTATAACCGGATCCATTTGCCTCCGTCAAACGGACCTGAAATCACTGATCGCTTACTCCTCCGTAGGACACATAGGATTGGTCGCAGGGGGCATTCTAGTTCAAACACCCTGGGGATTTACTGGCGCAATTATCCTTATAATTGCACACGGCCTTGCCTCTTCAGCACTATTCTGCCTAGCAAATACAAGCTACGAACGAACACACAGCCGGACCATACTTCTAGCCCGAGGAATACAAATAATTCTCCCTCTAATAACCACCTGGTGATTTGTAGCCAGTTTAGCCAACCTAGCCCTCCCGCCTCTTCCTAATCTAATGGGGGAACTAATAATCATCACCACCATATTTAACTGATCACACTGAACTCTTCTCCTCACAGGAGTCGGGACGCTGATCACAGCCAGCTATTCCCTCTATTTATTCCTAATAACACAACGAGGACCCCTACCTTCTCATATTATTGCCCTTGAACCCACCCACACCCGTGAGCACCTGCTTATCACCCTACATCTTATCCCCATCATCCTCCTGATCCTAAAACCGGAGCTCATATGAGGCTGATGTTTCTGTAGATATAGTTTAACTAAAGCATTAGATTGTGATTCTAAAGACAGAGGTTAAAGCCCTCTTATCCACCGAGAGAAGTCTGTTGACAGTAGGGACTGCTAATCTTCTACCCCCTCGGTTAAACTCCGTGGTTCACTCGTGCTTCTAAAGGATAATAGCTCATCCGTTGGTCTTAGGAACCAAAGACTCTTGGTGCAACTCCAAGTAGCAGCTATGCACCCAACCACACTCATCTTAAGCTCAACCCTCCTAATGATCTTGGCACTTCTTATTTATCCCCTTTTGACCACCCTTGACCCCAGCCAACGACCCGGAAGCTGAGCCCTCACCCACGTTAAGACCTCCGTCAAGATTGCTTTTCTGGTAAGCCTACTCCCCCTATTCATTTTTCTTGACCAGGGGACGGAGACAATTGTCACCAACTGGCAATGAATAAATACCTCAACCTTTGATGTAAACCTCAGCTTTAAATTTGACCACTACTCCATCATCTTCACTCCCATTGCCCTCTATGTAACCTGATCAATTCTTGAGTTTGCATCATGATATATACACGCCGACCCCAACATGAACCGATTCTTTAAATATCTCCTCCTGTTTTTAGTAGCCATAATCGTTCTAGTGACTGCTAACAATATGTTCCAACTGTTTATCGGCTGAGAAGGTGTTGGTATCATGTCATTCCTCCTTATCGGGTGATGATACGGCCGAGCCGATGCCAACACAGCTGCCATACAAGCCGTTGTGTACAACCGAGTCGGAGATATTGGGCTTATCTTAAGCATGGCTTGATTTGCAACAAACCTCAACTCTTGAGAAATTCAACAAATATTCGCCTCATCAAAAGACCTTGACCTAACACTTCCACTCATAGGCCTCATCTTAGCCGCCACTGGCAAATCAGCACAATTTGGACTTCATCCCTGGCTTCCTTCCGCAATGGAAGGTCCTACGCCGGTATCTGCCCTGCTGCACTCTAGCACCATGGTTGTTGCAGGCATTTTCCTGCTAATCCGACTCCACCCCCTTATGGAGAATAACCAAACGGCCCTTACCACCTGCTTGTGCCTCGGTGCCCTAACCACGCTATTCACCGCTACTTGCGCCCTGACACAAAACGACATCAAAAAAATCGTCGCATTCTCCACATCCAGTCAACTAGGACTAATAATGGTCACCATCGGACTTAACCAGCCACAGCTAGCCTTTCTTCACATCTGTACCCACGCCTTCTTTAAAGCCATACTATTCCTGTGCTCAGGATCAATCATTCACAGCCTAAACGATGAGCAGGACATCCGAAAGATAGGGGGTATACATAACCTCACCCCCTTCACCTCTTCCTGCCTTACAATTGGTAGCCTCGCACTTACCGGCACTCCCTTCTTGGCAGGATTCTTCTCCAAAGATGCTATTATTGAAGCCTTAAATACATCTCACCTCAACGCCTGAGCCCTAACCCTTACCCTACTGGCCACCTCTTTTACAGCCGTATACAGCCTCCGGGTTGTGTTTTTCGTATCTATAGGACACCCTCGTTTTACAGCCATCTCACCAATTAATGAAAATAATCCCTCCGTTATTAACCCGATCAAGCGATTAGCCTGAGGAAGCATTGTTGCAGGCCTTCTGATCACTTCAAACTTCCTCCGCTCTAAAACCCCCGTTATAACAATACCCCCGGCCCTAAAGCTAGCCGCCCTCCTGGTCACTATCTTAGGTCTTCTTGTTGCACTAGAACTTGCGTCCTTGACCAGCAAGCAATTTAAGACCACACCCAACCTTGTTACCCACAACTTCTCCAACATATTAGGCTTTTTCCCCGCCATTGTCCACCGACTAGCCCCCAAGCTTAACCTGACCCTAGGTCAGGCCATTGCCAGCCAAATAGTAGATCAAACATGGTTTGAAAAGGTTGGACCAAAAGGAGTTGTATCCACCCATCTCCCCATAATTACAACAACCAGCAACATGCAACAAGGGATGATTAAGACATACCTCACCCTATTCTTCCTTTCAACAACCCTAGCTGTCTTATTAACCTCAACCTAGACTGCCCGAAGGGCTCCCCGACTAAGACCCCGAGTTAACTCTAATACCACAAATAGTGTTAGCAAGAGAACCCATGCACACACCACCAACAGCCCCCCGCCTGAAGAATATATTAGGGCCACCCCGCTTGTGTCACCTCGCACAACAGAAAACTCCTTAAACTCGTCCACCGCAACTCATGAAGTCTCGTACCACCCACCCCAAAATCAACCCGCCACCAGAGCCACCCCCACCACATAAGCCACCACATAACCTAAAACTGAACGATCACCCCAAGACTCAGGAAAAGGCTCGGCAGCTAAAGCAGCTGAATAAGCAAACACTACAAGTATCCCCCCCAAATAAATCAAGAATAGTACTAAAGACAAGAACGACCCCCCATGCCCCACCAAAACACCACAGCCCACGCCCGCTGCCACTACCAACCCCAGGGCAGCAAAGTAGGGAGCAGGATTTGATGCAACAGCCACAAGACCCAAAACCAACCCCAATAGAAATAAAGACACAAGATAAGTCATAATTCCTGCTCGGACTCTAACCGAAACTAATGACTTGAAAAACCACCGTTGTTATTCAACTACAAGAACCTAATGGCTAACCTCCGAAAAACCCACCCCCTCCTAAAGATTGCTAATGACGCACTAGTCGATCTTCCAGCGCCCTCAAACATCTCAGTGTGGTGAAACTTTGGCTCACTTCTGGGCTTATGTTTAGCCACCCAAATTCTCACAGGACTTTTCCTGGCCATGCACTACACTTCTGACATCTCAACAGCCTTCTCTTCCGTATGCCATATTTGCCGAGATGTCAGCTACGGATGACTTATCCGAAATATTCACGCCAATGGAGCATCTTTCTTCTTTATCTGCATTTATATACACATTGCCCGAGGACTTTACTATGGCTCCTACCTGTACAAAGAAACCTGAAATATCGGGGTTGTCCTTCTACTTCTTACAATAATAACGGCCTTCGTAGGCTACGTTCTTCCATGAGGACAAATATCTTTCTGAGGTGCAACAGTCATCACAAACCTCCTTTCTGCCGTGCCCTACGTAGGGGGTGCCCTTGTGCAGTGAATCTGAGGTGGGTTTTCCGTAGATAATGCCACCCTAACACGATTTTTTGCCTTTCACTTCTTATTCCCCTTTGTTATTGCAGCTGCAACAGTCATCCACCTCCTCTTCCTTCATGAAACAGGGTCTAACAACCCAGCAGGGATCAACTCTGATGCCGATAAAATCTCATTCCACCCCTACTTCTCATACAAAGACCTGTTGGGATTTGTGGCGATACTACTAGGACTGACATCCTTGGCACTATTTGCGCCCAACCTCTTGGGGGACCCAGATAATTTTACACCGGCTAACCCACTAGTCACCCCACCCCACATCAAGCCTGAGTGATACTTCCTCTTCGCCTACGCAATCCTACGATCGATCCCTAACAAACTAGGCGGGGTCCTCGCCCTGCTATTCTCTATCCTCGTACTCATGGTCGTCCCTATTCTACACACCTCTAAGCAGCGAGGACTAACCTTCCGGCCCCTTACGCAATTCCTATTCTGAACCCTAGTAGCAGACATGCTCATCCTCACCTGAATTGGCGGTATACCTGTAGAACACCCCTTCATTATCATCGGCCAAGTCGCCTCAGTTATCTACTTCACCATCTTCCTAGTCTTGGCCCCCTTAGCCGGATGAGCTGAGAACAAAGCCCTCGAATGAGCCTGCCCTAGTAGCTCAGTGTAAGAGCGCCGGTCTTGTAATCCGGAGGCCGGAGGTTAAACCCCTCCCTAGTGCTCAGAGAGAGGAGATTTTAACTCCCACCCTTAACTCCCAAAGCTAAGATTCTAAGTTAAACTACCCTCTGACGCCGTAGTGTACATGGTGAATTATATATCCCCATACAGTGTGTGTATATTACACCACTATGTATAATATTGCATATTATGTACTGACCCATATATTATTATTGCACGTAGGTAGTACATACTATGTATTATCAACATAAGTGATTTTAAGCCCTCATACATCAACACTGTTCCAAGGTTTACATTAAGCAAGACTCGGATAATCACCAACGGAACCGTTCTAACCTGATTAATTGCTAAACAACAAACCTCCAACTAACACGGGCTCCGTCTTTACCCACCAAATTTCAGCATCAGTCCCGTTTAATGTAGTAAGAACCGACCAACGATTTATCAGTAGGCATACTCTTAATGATGGTCAGGGACAAATATCGTATTAGGTAGCATCTCGTGAATTATTACTTGCATCTGGTTCCTATTTCATGGGCTATCCTTAAGAAACCACCCCCTGAAAGCCGAATGTAATGCATCTGGTTAATGGTGTATACCTTACTGTTCGTTACCCACCTAGCCGGGCGTTCTCTTATATGCATAGGGGTTCTCCTTTTTTTTTTTTCCTTTCAGCTTGCATATACAAGTGCACACCGAGAAGTCTAACAAGGTCGAACTAGATCTTGGTCTCCAGCGGACACAATAATAATGGCGGAATGATATTCTATAAAGAATTGCATAATTTATATCAAGTGCATAAGGTCAGTTTCTTTCCTCACAGATACCTAAGATCTCCCCGGCTTTTGCGCGGCTAAACCCCCCTACCCCCCTACGCTGAGCGATCCTTATTATTCCTGTCAAACCCCAAAACCAGGAAGTCTCGATAGCGCTATTACCCATCAAACCGTACATTAACAAACTTTGGCACCGACAATCCTATTATCAAGGCCACCCCCTAATTAAAGTATATACTAAAACTTTTTATTATACATTAATAAACTTTATTACTTACAAACTTTGGCACCGACAATCCTGTTATCAAGGCCACCCCTTAATTAAAGTATACATTAATAAAATTTTTGTTATACTTAACAAACTTTGGCACCGACAACCCTATCATGAAGGCCACTCCTGATTAAAATATAT